CTTTAGGAATTCTTCTTTATCTTAGATGTTTATTTTCTGTCTGCTTATAGTTAGTTCTTTTTCCTTCCGACCAATAGTAAAGGCCAAAATAAATCTTTTTCATTTTGACGGGTCGAAGAAAGAAAGATACTTCGGATATTTTTCTATTTACTTTTTATCTGTTATCTGTCATAAAAAGAGAGAATTTCCTACTTTTTCCTTTCCTTAAGTAAGGATATTCAATAAACAATAAAACTGGAAATGAAAGTTTCTTTCCCGCATACATTCTCCATCACATTGTCGGAACAAAAATATGGGATGCATGGGTATAGAAATAATTGGTACATGAAGCCATAATCCAATAGATATATCTAAATCTTATTCTTATTCGATAGCTAAGATTTCCGTTTTGGAATCAAAGAAAGATATTGAAAGTGGCTTTTTTTATGTTATGATTTGGAATAAAAGTTCCCCTCTCTATGAAGGAAGAGAATAGCCAAATTATTCCTATGGAATAGCTAGGAACACAAAGATTTAATCGGAAATATCGACAAATTTATGCAGAGTCTAAAGAAAAAAAAAAAGGTCAACCGTTCAAATTTAATCTCTATCAAATTTGAATATCAGAATAGTGGATATAGTCATGATTCAATAGGTCAGGTCCACTTACTTTTTCATTTGTTAATTTAGAATCTTTCCATCCCAATGGATTTGATTGAAATAATGGAAAATAGGAATATTTCGTGATTCGAGAGACGACTTATCCTATCATTATTCATTATAATGAATAAAAGTTCAACTTTATAACTACTATAGTACAACTAACTTATTATACTTATACAGTTGCTTACCTTACCCTTTTTTGTACTTTTAAAAAAATCAACAAACAATATTTCTATTCCCCGTTCCAATATGATGGCGTTTTATGAAAAAAACTCAAAAGCCCCTTATCGGATTTGAACCGATGACTTACGCCTTACCATGGCGTTACTCTACCACTGAGTTAAAAGGGCCTCTCATTAGTCAATTCTTGACTGAGTCATTATTTATATACATAGAAAATATATCTATGTACATATATTACATACATATATTACATACTTAATATATTCTATAGTATAGAATATATTAAGTAGACTGATAGCAGCTAGTGGCTCGTTGCGGAATACGGTGGAAAAATGGGGTTTGTTTAATTTACACCTCATTTTTCTTTACTTTCGAGTAGACAAATTACTTCCTGAAAGGATTCTTTATTTCATATTATCTCTCTTTTTCTTTAATATTTAAACTTTATCTTACTTAGTATATATTTTCTATATTAATATTAATATTATATATATTAATATAATCAAAAATATTAATAAATATTAATAAACAATAGAATTTTTCTATTATTAATATATAATATATAATTCAATATATAATGAATATATTAACATAAATACTTAAATAGAAATATAACTTAAATTAATATTAAGTTATTAATAAATAATATTAAGTTATTAAAAAATTCGAATATAATACAAATAAAAAAATATAAAATAAATAAAAAAATAAATAAACGAATAATAAAATATTTATATATTATTATTATATGAATATTATATTCATTATAATAATAAAATAATAAAGAAATTCGAATGGTTATATATTGAAGATCGAATGCTTAGAGTGAATGATTCATAAACAAAAACTCTATGGAATCGTGTATGTAAGACGGAAAGATCCTTTGAATCCAATTCTAATTATTAGGTTATATTGACAATTTCAAAAAACTGTTCATACTATATTCATAGTATGATGGCAGTTGGGCACCTATGCCCCCATCGTCTAGTGGTTCAGGACATCTCCCTTTCAAGGAGGCAACGGGGATTCGACTTCCCCTGGGGGTAGGGTACTACATAAGGAAGTTAATCATGGATCATCAATAAGCCTAAATTTGAATTGATTCTTCCTGGGTCGATGCCCGAGCGGTTAATGGGGACGGACTGTAAATTCGTTGGCAATATGTCTACGCTGGTTCAAATCCAGCTCGGCCCAATAATTCGCTCATCCACTATGAGATGAAGATATTTGCCCTCCAGAAACGGAGGATAGGCGGAAGAAAAGAGTCCAAATTTATCCTATAGATTCCATTTTTTTATTTGTTTGCTCGATTTATTTGTTCTGGGAAATTTGGATCATGATTATTATCATGATTCATATCACGATCTTTACTTTAAGTATAAATATTTAAGTATAAAATTTAAGTATAAAGATGTATTCTCAATCGATTTTGAAATAAGGAAAAATTACGAGTAATTCATGTTGTTCTCACTAAAGTGCATATTCATGCGGATATCACGCGTCTCCGTTCCAACACGAAAATTCTAAAAAGAAATGTTTTGAATCAAATCATAAAAAAATAGATACTGTAGGTATTAGTTCCCCGGGATTGTAGTTCAATTGGTCAGAGCACCGCCCTGTCAAGGCGGAAGCTGCGGGTTCGAGCCCCGTCAGTCCCGACAGATCCGATAACCAATATATATAATTTATCAATTCATCTTTCCACTCTCTGGGAAAAGAAAGACAGTCGAATTTCACTTTGCAATAGGGATTCTTATTCTTATGATTCTTAGTTCTTTTTTCTTTCCTTTTTCTTTTTGCATTTATTTCTCACCCACAAATTTTCATTACATCAACTAGGACTGGTTGCTGGGAGAGATATGTGAATTAGTACTAGCACCCCCTTTTTTATTTGTAAGATCATACGTAGGATTCCAAAACATATTAGGTCTGGCTTTTCAATTTCTCGCGTCTATCTAATGGAATAGAGTCCCATATGCTTCTCGGGAGTACATACACAAATGGAATTCGTTTCTTGTACAATACACAATTTTTTTTATTATAGTTACCCTGACAAAATACTTTTTCAGATTAATCCTATCTCTCTTTCTGTCTCCGATTTTGTGCCATCTCAATCACTAAGACTAACTAATTTCAATTTGAAACATTCTATCTCATTCAAATTGCACGTTTAACTTTTCATATATGCGCCCGAGTACAACCCAAGAAAACAGGAGAGGATATTAATAAAAGAAAGATCAAACAAGGATCTTGCCTTTTTAGACCTTTTTCGGGGTAATGAAGAATCTTTTTTTCCTTCTTTATTTTTTTTTTTTTTTGATTCAGTATGGATAAAAGATTTTCCTATGTTATACTATTCAATTCGCGACGGCGAATTGATATGATAGCTCAGATATTGTTATTCATGATATTAATCCGATTCAATACCATCAAGATGTAATTCATCCCATTGAATTTACAGGCGAAAAATTGATCATCTCTATGGGATTAAATCCCGAGTTATTGCGAAGTAAAAAAACGATGAGATTATGGAAGTCAATATTCTCGCATTTATTGCTACTGCACTCTTCATTCTAGTTCCTACTGCCTTTTTACTTATTATCTATGTAAAAACGGTTAGCCAAAATGATTAATTTGAATGAAACTTGACCTCTTTATCAATGATTGAAAAAATGGAAATAAAAAAGGATTCCAATTTCGTTTCTTAAATGAAATGAGCAGGCTAGAATCAGCAGTATTCGATGAAATTGGATAGTATGGTAGAAAGATTCATATATTTCTTTCTACCATGCTATACTATCTATTTATCTATTAGATTAGTGTTTTTTTTTGTAGTGTAGAAAGTTGTGCTATACTATAAATAAAGATAAATACTTAATTTTATATAGATCAATCTACAATATGTATCTTCTGTTATGTACATAGGGACCCCAATTCTATTTTTGGCTACATCTATTTGATCGATTTGTATTGATTCTGATCAATCCGAAATAATCGAAAGGCAACTCTTACTTTTATTTTACATACAGTTCGAATTCCTAGATTTCGGATTATTTCAAATAGAAATCCAAGTATCCACCGAAAGAATCAAAGAAAGAAAAATGGTATGGGTATAACATATACTATATTAATAAAAAAATCAACTTAGTATTAGTAATCTTTTTTTATCATTTCCAAGAAGTAAAGTAATTAAATTGATTGACTGGTTGATAGATGATCCAAAGAGTTCTATGGTATGTAAACTTCTTCGAATTTTGAAAAGAAATAGTAAACCTCATTAATTGAATTTGTAACACTTAAACCATGATATGAAATGAGTCGATAAAGCACAAATCCGGTTTCTAAAATAATAAAACAAGTGGTAAGTGCCAAATCTGCGACTCGTCCGGGTCAAGATCTTATTATGTGTATATCTTGTTGAACAAGCACTATATCTATGTTCTTTCCTTTAGAAAGTAGGTATCCGCTTAATATTAATAACAGAACGGCGGCTTTCTCTTGTATTTGGAGAAAGAGGAAAACAAAAAAGGGGGTCTGCTGTTCCCCGTTGTCCCTATATAATTTGTATAAGAGTCCGTTCGGCGAAATAGAGAATTTAGAAAAAATCCGAAATATATTTCCTATCATCTACATTTCCTTTCGAAATATAAACATGGGAATTATTAAAATATCTCTTTGATTGACATTATTATCTTTAAAAACACTTTGCGGAACGATCTATAAAACAATTGATACAGTTTGATTCCTCATACTCAAAACTCAATTAGTTAAGTAGTATTTCTAGAGTCCACTTCTTCCCCATACTACAAGTGAAAGGGAAAATGTAAAGACTACCATTAAAGCAGCCCAAGCGAGACTTACAATATCCATGTGAATTATGTCCCCTATCTCTATAAATATGAAGGAATTATTCCATTATTGTTCACTAATACTAATAATAGTAAAATCAATGATACAGAGTCAAAAAGGGATTCTTATTTCGGACTATTAATTAAATTTAATGAAGCAATTCAATAAATCCACATACATATAACAAATTCCTATACGATTTTTAACAGCCTATTCCACTCTTGACCGGCGGAAAAGAGGTTCTTTTTGAGCTTTTTTTTCTAAAAAAGCCAATTACCCAATCGAATATTAATCAAATACCTGAATACTCAGAGACTCCTTTGAGT